ATGCGTTGACTTTTTTCTACAAATCATAAAGATATTGGCACACTCTATATTTTATTTGGGATGTGATCCGGGTTAGTTGGGACTGCTTTAAGCCTTTTAATCCGTGCGGAATTAGGACAGCCAGGAGCCTTACTTGGAGATGACCAGTTATATAATGTAATTGTTACAGCTCATGCTTTTGTTATAATTTTTTTCTTAGTTATGCCTATAATAATTGGAGGCTTTGGCAACTGATTAATCCCTTTAATGCTTGGGGCACCAGATATAGCTTTTCCTCGCTTAAATAATATAAGTTTTTGGCTTCTACCTCCGGCATTGCTACTCTTACTCTCTTCCGCTGCTGTTGAAAGAGGTGTGGGAACAGGGTGAACTGTCTACCCTCCCTTATCAGGAAATTTAGCCCATGCAGGCGGTTCTGTCGATTTAGCAATTTTTTCACTACATTTAGCCGGTGCTTCATCTATTCTAGGTGCTGTAAACTTTATTACAACTATTATTAATATACGATGACGTGGAATGCAGTTTGAGCGACTTCCTTTATTCGTTTGGTCTGTAAAAATTACTGCCATTCTTCTTTTACTTTCTTTACCTGTTTTAGCTGGGGCCATTACTATACTATTAACAGATCGAAATTTTAATACGGCTTTCTTTGACCCAGCTGGGGGAGGAGACCCTATTCTCTACCAGCATCTTTTTTGATTTTTTGGGCACCCAGAAGTGTATATTCTAATCCTCCCAGGATTTGGGATAATCTCCCATATCGTGAGTCATTACTCATCAAAAAAGGAAACTTTTGGAACTTTAGGGATAATTTATGCTATGCTTGCAATTGGTGTTTTAGGTTTTATTGTTTGAGCACACCATATATTTACAGTAGGTATAGATGTTGACACGCGAGCATATTTTACAGCCGCTACCATAATTATTGCTGTACCCACAGGAATTAAAGTATTTAGATGACTTGCAACTATTCATGGCGCAAAAATTAAGTACGAAACTCCTATACTTTGAGCCCTAGGATTTATTTTTTTATTCACAGTCGGCGGCTTAACCGGTATTGTCCTTTCAAACTCTTCTTTAGACATTATACTACATGACACATATTATGTGGTGGCTCATTTTCATTATGTCCTATCAATAGGAGCTGTCTTTGCATTATTTGGCGCATTTAATTATTGATTCCCCTTACTTAGAGGTGTTACCCTACACCCCCGATGAACAAAAGCGCACTTCTATATTATATTTATTGGTGTAAATGTAACCTTTTTTCCTCAACATTTCTTAGGTCTAAGGGGTATACCACGACGATATTCAGACTACCCTGATTGTTACACTAAATGGAACGTAATTTCTTCTATAGGCTCTATAATTTCATTTGTTGCTGTTCTCTACTTTATAGTAATTGTATGAGAAGCCCTAGTCTCCCAACGAAGTGTAGTTTGAAGTATACATTTAAGAACTGCATTAGAATGAGACAACATTCTCCCAGCCGACTTTCACAATGCTCCCGAAACAGGAGCTTTAGTTAGATAGTATATTTAAATATATTTGTTAAGATATGAGCTTTTGAGGTCAACTGGGGTTCCAAGATGCTGCTTCCCCTCTTATAGAGGAGTTAATTTTTTTTCACGACCATGCTATGATAATTCTAGTAATAATTATTAGCCTCGTTGGTTATGCTGCGCTGTCTTTAATATTAAACAAACTAACATGTCGTTCCCTTGTAGAAGGTCAAGAAATTGAAACTATTTGAACCATCCTACCGGCCGTCATTTTAATTTTCCTAGCTTTGCCTTCTTTACGTCTACTTTATTTACTAGACGAAGTAGGAGATTGTAGCCTAACTTTAAAAAGAATTGGTCATCAGTGATATTGAAGTTATGAATACTCTGACTTCTTAAATATTGAATTTGACTCTTATATAATTCCAACTAACGAACTAAATGACGGTGACTTTCGTTTACTAGAAGTAGACCATCGAGTGGTAATTCCAACTGAAACCGATATCCGTGTACTTGTTACTTCAGCTGATGTAATTCATTCTTGAGCTGTTCCTTCACTAGGGGTGAAAGCTGATGCTGTACCAGGACGCTTAAATCAACTAAGCTTTTTTGTTAAACATCCCGGGATCTTCTATGGCCAATGTTCTGAAATTTGTGGCGCTAACCACTCTTTTATGCCTATTGTTTTAGAAGCTATTCCTCTTAAAAACTTTATAAACTGAGTCGTATACGTCTCTGCTTAAATTACACTAAATAACCTACATTTTGCTGTTTGCCTTGGGGGTTTTTTGTCTTGAAAACAAACCGGAAGTGTTCGAATCACTTAACAGCTTACCTATTAACCTTAATAGCGGTGTTTGTGCACGAGGAATTTTGATTTCCTACGAGGGGGCCTATAAACCCCCCTACTAAATGCGATTTATATACATACATATATGTAATTAATTTTTCAAGATATGGGACCCTTTTTAACACTCGTTAGATTCATAAGTTTTTTAATAGCATTACTTTCTCTTGCTTTTCGATATAAACATTTATTAAGTGTATTGCTAAGCTTAGAAGCTTTAACTATAAGTATCTTTACTCTGCTTTTCTCCCTTTTCAACACCACAATTAGAGGGGAAGCCGCCTTAATTTTTATTGCTTTAGGTGCTTGTGAAGCTAGGCTTGGATTAAGTGTGCTAGTCTCAATAATTCGAGCACGAGGAAATGACTACGTATCTAGATTCTCTACACAAAAATGTTAAGATTAATTTTAATAGCTCTGGCTTTATTCTTCATCGGAAGCAAAAAAATTACTTGGCACACAAAGACATGAGGTCTTGCAATTACTTCCCTGCTCTCTTTTTTGCAGCTGCATCAAACGCTATGAACTTTTCAGCTAAGAAATAAATTTTTTTTATTAGACTCAATATCTTCTACCCTTATTTCTTTAACTTTTTGAATTTCCTTAATAATAATAATAGCCAGTCAGGTATCTGTTAAAATTAATAAAAATAAGCCTTATATGTTTTTCTTAGTTCTTCTTTCTTTAAATTTAATTTTAATTTTGACATTCCTTCTAAGAAGTATACTCTCTTTTTATTTTATATTTGAAGCATCTCTTATCCCAACTCTTCTCTTAATCTTAGGCTGGGGCTACCAACCTGAACGACTACAAGCCGGGATGTATATAATAATTTATACTGTGGCTGCTTCTTTACCTTTACTACTAACCATTTTATGGGCTAGCAATCAGTTAAAATCAACAAACATTTTATTTTCTAGAATACTTCATACAAATCTAGATCTATCGTCATGGTCTTGAAATTTTTTAACATTTTTAATTTTTACAGCATTCTTAGTGAAGCTTCCTATATTTTCTGTACATCTATGATTACCTAAAGCACATGTAGAAGCCCCAGTAGCTGGGTCTATAGTCTTAGCTGCTATTTTATTAAAGCTAGGGGGCTACGGAATCCTTCGTTCACATCAATTTTTTAATTTCAACACTTGCTCTAGCTCAATTTTTTTATTCTCTTTAAGATTGTGGGGAGGTATAATAACAGCTATTGTCTGCTTTCGACAAATTGATTTAAAATCTCTCATTGCCTACTCCTCTATTGGCCATATGTCACTTATGCTTGCAGGTGCTTTCTCTAATACCTCTTGAGGGTGGGGGGGTGCTTTAACTTTAATACTAGCTCATGGATTTTGCTCCTCTGCTCTTTTTAGTTTAGCAAACTATCTTTATGAAAAAAGACATACACGTAGGCTATTTATGTCAAAAGGAATACTTATACTCCTTCCAACACTTTCAATATGATGATTTCTTTTTTGTGTTTTGAACATAGCTGCGCCACCAAGCATCAATCTTATAGGAGAAATTATAATTTTTCCTTCTATTATATTTAGATCAAAATACTTTATTTTTCCTTTAGCCATAATAAGATTCTTAGCAGCACTATATAGTATATATCTTTACACCTGCAGCCAACATGGAGGATCCCCTAAATTTATAAAGCCCTTTAACCAAAGAAATCCTACAAGATTTACATTACTATTTTTGCACTGAATTCCTGCTAACTTTCTTATTTTTAAACCAGAACTTATTTTTCTTTGATACTAATCCAGCTAAGCTTAATAGCTATCCTCTGAGTTCCTGTTAAGTTAGTTTAATTAAAACATTAGCTTGTGGCGCTAAAAATGAAACCAGTTTTACTTAACCATGTTTAAAAGATTAAAATCTTCATCAATTAGATCTTTATTTCTCCTGAGCTACAGTTTGCTGATTTTCCCAGTAACTATTTTTTTTATAAAAAAAGATCTTTCAATTCTTTATGAATTCAGCCTAGTAGAAGTAAGATCTTGTTATATAACAGCTATATTTATTCTTGACCCGCTAGGTTTAAGATTTAGCAATGTCGTTTGTCTAATCTCTGGGGCCGTAATAGCCTTTTCCTCCAGATATATAGCTCATGACCCGTTTTTAAAACGATTTACTTGATTAGTCATACTTTTTGTTTTATCTATAAATCTTTTAGTTTTTATTCCGAGACTCCCAGCTTTGTTACTAGGATGGGATGGCCTAGGTATCGTGTCATTCGCACTCGTTATTTACTATCAAAACCCTAAGTCTCTAAGGGCTGGAATACTAACTATTCTTGCTAACCGAATTGGTGATGTCATAATCTTGCTTTCTATTGGAATTATAGTTCTTACTGGCTACTGAAGAATCCTTATAACCTGAGACTTCACTTTATCTTCCTGAATAGCCATTTGTATTTTAGTGGCAGGAATAACAAAAAGCGCACAAATTCCATTCTCTGCCTGGCTCCCTGCCGCCATGGCGGCACCCACTCCTGTTTCAGCATTAGTACACTCCTCCACTCTTGTGACAGCCGGTGTTTTTCTTTTTATCCGATTTTATCCTTCTTTATTAATATGAGACTTTTTTAAACCCAGCCTTCTATTCATTTCTGTACTTACTCTACTAATAGCAGGAATCGGGGCCAACTACGAAAACGACTTAAAAAAAATTATTGCTTTATCTACCTTAAGACAGTTAGGTGTAATAATAATAGCTTTAGCCATAGGATCTATATATCTAGCTTTATTCCACCTGTATACCCATGCCTTGTTTAAAGCATTATTATTTCTTTGTGCAGGTGCTATAATTCACGGCAGATTAAATAATCAAGATATTCGTTATGTAGGACTTATATATAAACATTTACCCCTCACCATTACTTGTATGAATATTGCTAACCTTTCTTTATGCGGTGCTCCTTTTCTTAGGGGGTTTTACTCTAAAGATTTAATTCTTGAACTTTCATTGGCAGCGCCTACTAGCTCTCTTATAGTCCTATTAATTTTTTTAGCTACAGGGATAACATCAGCATATTCTCTTCGGCTCTCTTTTTCCCTATTATGAGGGCCCATGCAAGGAACTCCGCTTCACGTAAAAAAAGAAAATGATTTTTACATTAATTTTTCGACAATAACTCTAAGTGCTTGTGCAATCTTAGGCGGAGCTTTTTTTCAAGCTATATTTATGCCCTTTAACCCTACTCCTTTTTTTCTTCCAACACCCCTTAAAAGCTTAACTATATTAATTATTTTCATCGGGCTACTCTTAGCCCTTCATGCCTGAAAAACTGACTTTTCCTTAAAAATTGTAAATAAAAAAAAATTTTTTTTAACAACTATATGAATACTTAGATATCTCTCTGCGCAACCCATAACTAAATTCTCGATACTTTCTGGGACTTATGCTCTAAAATCTATTGACCAGGGCTGACTTGAAGTAGTTGGAGGCCAAGGAACTCTTTGAGTTACAAGCAGGCTAAGAAAACAAAATCAGAGTTTTCAAATTAGTCTTTTCACATTTTTTATCTTAATGATTTTAATTGCTGCGCTGTTTCTTTTATCCCTTGTTATAGCCTAAACACTTTAATAGCTTATACAAGAGCGTGGCACTGAAGATGCCAACGAGGCAGGTCTGTCTTAAAGTATATAAACACGCACGTATGCTATATATATATATATATATATACATCCGGTCTTCAAGTTTGCAACTTGATGTTTTCAGTAAACTATAGCAAGAAAATATAGGGAAGGCATTGCCTCCAAGATACGGGCCGAAACCGAACGCAATAATTTCGCTTCCTATATAACAGTAGTAGTACTATAAATTATTATTTATAATGGCTGGGAAGCAGAAATGCTTATTTTTTGAATGCAAATCAATTCTTTTTAATTAAAGTACTCAACCCCCTGTTAGTAAATATTTGGATCTAAATGAGTAATTTATAATTATTACAATCTTCTAATTAACAGCTAGGCGCCGCTTTTTGGCCTTCATTTAATTTTCAAGACTTGGGCTTAATAACCCATTTCAGGCTTTGAAGGCCTAGAGTTTAATTAACTTAAAGTCTTTAATGGATATTTCTAGTGGAATAAACCACCCTTCTAGAATGAAAATCTAGCGTGCAGAGACACCCTAGAAACTTTCTCTGAGAGTATTAATCTCGTAAATAGATCTACAGTCTATTGCCTCTTTCCTCGGCCATCAGAGTTCTTAGGGGCCGATTTAAGTAGCCGTTTTTAGATTAAAAGTCTAACACTTATACTCAGTCACCTAAGAGCCAAAAACGTAAATAATATAAGATCTTAGTCTCTATTTATATACATATATACGCGTGTGTTTATACTGCGCCTGTAAATCTGAAAGGACTAACATCCTCATCAGTAAATAGACAAATATAAAAATAGTCACACAACATCAACAAAATGTCAATATCATGCAGCTGCTTCAAAGCCGAAATGGTGTCCTGTTGAAAAATGTTGAAACCAAACACGTATTAAACAGACTGTGAGAAAAGTTCTGCCAATTAAAACATGAAGGCCGTGAAATCCCGTAGCTACAAAAAAAGTAGATCCATATGCGCCATCCGCAATAGTAAAAGATGCTTCATGATATTCGCCGGCTTGTAAGAAAGTAAAATAAATTCCTAAAATAACTGTGGCAGTTAGTCCTTGAAGACCTCTAAGCCGATCTCCCTCTATTAATCTGTGGTGGGCTCAAGTTACAGTTACCCCCGAAGCTAAAAGAACTCCAGTATTTAGTAACGGAACTTCAAATGGATTTAGGGGAGTGATTCCCGCCGGTGGCCAGCAAGAACCTAGTTCAGTTGAAGGAGCTAGGCTTCTGTGAAAATATGCTCAGAAAAAAGCAAAGAAGAAACAAACTTCAGATACAATAAAAAGAATTATCCCTCATCGCAAGCCCTTAGAGACTTGAATAGTATGAAATCCTTGGAAGGTAGCTTCTCGAATCACATCTCGTCATCATTGAAGTATCGTTAAAGAGATTAGGAAAAGTCCCAAAATTAGGGTTGAGCAGGATCCGCCATGAAATCAGCTGGCTAAGCCTAAAGTTAAAAAAAGTGCCCCTATTGACCCTGTTAAAGGTCAAGGACTGAATTCAACTAGATGGAATGGGTTTCGTCTCATAAATTGTAAGAGAACAAATGTTCATTTTTGAGTTATGAGCCCAATAGCTTAGCTGTTAGCTTATCTTACATCTGAATATTAAAAATTTAATAGCCTATCTCAGCTTATTTGTGCAAAGGGCGCCAAAATAAAATACATAAAATAAAAAAAAGTAAATGCTTGTCCAATTTGTTCATATGGGGCTTCTACTGGGCAGGCTCCAATCCAAGTTAAAATTAAAAAGAACCCAACAAAGCATCAAAATAAAACTTGGTTTAGGAAATAAAAAGCTATTGGGCGAAACTTACCTTTGTGAGTAAAGGGGAGTACAAACAAAATAGCAATAGAGGCAACTAAACCAATTACACCCCCTAATTTATTAGGGATTGATCGAAGGATTGCGTAAGCAAATAAAAAATATCATTCGGGTTGAATGTGTACTGGTGTTACAAGAGGGTTAGCAGGAATAAAGTTTTCAGGGTCAGTGAGTAGTTGAGGCCTAAACAATACTAAAAATCTTAGTATAATAAAAAGAACAATAAACCCAACAAGATCTTTATACCTATAATATGAGTGGAAAGGAACTTTCTCCCCATCACTGTTTAAACCTAGTGGGTTATTGGAGCCAGTTTCATGAAGAAAAAGTAAATGAAGAGCTCTTATTGCTGCGATAACAAAAGGAAGTAGAAAATGAATACTATAAAACCGCATAAGTGTGGCATTGTCAACAGCAAACCCCCCTCACACTCATTCTACTAGTATTTTTCCCACATACGGGACAGCAGAAAGCAAATTTGTAATAACTGTCGCTCCTCAAAAAGACATTTGTCCCCAAGGGAGAACATACCCTAAAAAAGCAGTTGCTATAACGAGGAAAAGAAGAACCACGCCAATATTTCAAGTATGTTGATAAAAATAAGACCCATAATATATGCCGCGACCAATATGAAAATATAAGCAAATAAAAAATCAGGAAGCACCATTTGCATGGAGGGCTCGGAGAAGCCAACCATAAGAAACATCACGGCTAATATGAACAACAGATCTAAAAGCTAAGTCAGTATGTGCCGTATAATGCATAGCAAGAAATAACCCTGTTAAAATTTGGATAATTAAACATAAGCCAAGAAGGGATCCAAAGTTTCACCAAATAGATAAGTTTGAAGGCGCTGGTAGGTCCACCAATGCCCCATTAGCTATTTTTAATACGGGATGGGTTTTTCGAATAGGAATGCGCATATATAGTTTTATAGGGCCGTAATGTTCCGTGCTGATAATAACAAATTTTTACTACTACAATAAGGTTAATTAATAAAATTACACCTAAACCAACTAAAATAGAGATTAAAGAGGGAGAGGCTAATTCAATTCCCAAAATCTTTATCCTTTCCATTAGTTCTTGTTCACCCACTAAAAAGGATAGATTATTTGTATCTAAAAAAACAGAGTTAAACACAATAACAGGGATTAATACCTGTGCGCTAAGAAAAAATAGAAAAGCTCTTATGCCGCTAAAAAGGATGTTGGGGGATAGCGCTGCTACATAAGCAAATATTACTAGAAGGCCCCCCACATAAATTAAAAATAAAATATAGCCGTATCATGATGATAAATATATTGCAATTAAGACGCATAAAAATATAGTTGAAAATATAATAGACAGTCCTAATCTTAGGGGTTGGGCCATTAAAGGAAATAAAAAAACCCTACAAAGTGCTAGGCTTAAAATAATTCTTGTTCTCATTATCAAAGCACGACAAAATAGCCGATCCCTAGCTTCCAATGCTAGTATTTTTAATAAACTATGCTTTGGCTCAGCTTACACGAAAATAAATAAGAGCATAGAAATTAATAAAAGAAGAGATAACGCAGCAGGCAAAAATCCTTTTCATGTAAGCCTTATTAATAAATCGTATCGAAAGCGAGGGTAGCTAGCGCGAACTCAAATAAATAAGAACGCAAAAAAAGAAACTTTTATGATAAGAACTAAATCACTATTGAAAAAAACTATTTGGTTACCCCCTAAAAACAAAATAGCAGAAAAAAGTCCTATAATTAAGATGTTTGCATATTCAGCTAAAAAAATTAAAGCGAACCCAGCCCTTCCATATTCAATGTTAAATCCAGAAACTAGCTCAGATTCGCCCTCAGCAAAATCAAAGGGGGCACGATTTGTTTCTGCAACACAAGTTACAAATCATAAAAACGCAGCAGGCGCTATTAAAAAGCAGAGTCACACGTATTCCTGGTCCTCAATAATTTCAATAAAATTAAATGTTCTAGCTAGAAATAAAGGAAAAAGCAGAATTAAGGCTATACTAACTTCATATGAAATTGTTTGTGCAATGGCACGGAGGCTCCCGAGTAAAGCATATTTTGAGTTTGAAGCCCACCCTGCTAGTAGTGTCCCATAAACATTTAAAGATGAAACACACAAAAAAAATAAAATACCTCATTTAAAGTAATAAATGGAAAAAGTAGTTGGGTAAAGCTGCCAGAGTAATAGTGCTAAAATAAAACTAAAAATTGGCGCAGCAAAATAGGGGGAGTAATTAGCTATCGTCGGCTTAGCAATTTCTTTTGTTAATAGTTTTGCAGCATCAGCAAGAGGTTGAGGTAGCCCTATTAAACCAACCTTATTTGGCCCTTTACGAATTTGTATATATCTTAGGCCTTTTCGCTCTAATAATGTAAAGAAAGCAACCGCTAAAAGAACGCAAATATACGTAAAAAGAGATGTAATTAATGAAAGATACATTATAAAAAGAAGAGCTTTCATCTTCATATCTAGGGCTTAAACCTAGCGCACTTTTTGCTATTTTTATTCCAATTATACACATATCAAATAAAGGGATTTCACCTTTGATAGATGATCCTAAGTCAGCTGCATTAACTTTGCTAATTTGATAATAAAATTTATTTTGTTATTATTTTAATTCTTAATAAAAGCTTACACTTCCTGAGCCGATCCTTTCGTACTAGGCGCAGATAAAAAAATTGAGGATAGAAACTGACCTGGCTCACGCCGGTCTGAACTCAGATCATGTAGAATTTTAACGGTCGAACAGACCGACCCTTAAAGACTTCTGCATCTTTAGGATATTCTAGTCCAACATCGAGGTCACAACCCCCTCTTTCGATTAGGTCTCTTAAGAGAGATTATGCTGTTATCCCTGCGGTAACTAATTTCTTTGATCGCTATTATCGGATCTAAACATGATTGTTTATTTATTAGAAAGAAGCTTTTTTTGTTCCCTAGTCGCCCCAACTAAAAAGCCTAATAGAAAATTTATTTAAAAATATATTAGACTCCTATAATGTCTTTTAAGCTCGACAGGGTCTTCTTGTCCTTCAATAAAATTTAGGCCTCTTCACCTAAAAGTTAAGTTTTTGAAAATAAAAAGGAGACAGTATTGCTCTCGTCAAACCATTCATACTAGCCTTCAATTATAAGGCAAATGATTATGCTACCTTTGCACGGTCAGAGTACCGCGGCCGTTAAAAAAAAATTCACTGGGCAGGCTCGACTCTTTATATTTATGTGAGCAAAGAGCCATGTTTTTGATAAACAGGCGAAGCAATTAAACTTGCCGAATTCCTTCTAATTAATTAATTTTTTTTAGAATTTTTTTTGAAGAAAAATAAACTAATATTTCTTTTATAATTAGGTTTTAATACTCATTCTAGCATAGGCATAGAACTTAATTTTAATTAAAGCTCTTGTCCCCGTAATGATTTAGATTAAATTATATTTATTTTCTAAATTAAGATTACTATTTTATAACAAACTTTTATGGTGGCCAATTTTAAGCCCACACAGTGATTTTAGCTGAAAATATCTTAACTTTTTTCTGAGCTTATCCTCAAAAAAATTAATAAAAAAGAGTGTATATATAATAATTAATATTATAAATTAAACTTTTCCTCGACACTTTTATATCTTTTCGGAGAAACTAGCTATCGCTAGTGCGGATGAAATTTCATCTCTATTTTTTTCTATTACTTAAATTTTGCTACATTTAAAATTAAAGGACTAATGGCCTTAAAAAAAATAGCTCACTAACTTTCGAGAAAGCAGAGTTCTGATCTTTTCTTGCTAGATCGTGATACAAAAAGTACGTTATAGTAACTACTTTTTTATGTTAGTTATATTCCCTTGCGGTACTTTTTAAAAATTTACATATTCTTTCTCCCTTACTAAGTTTTTTGATGTTTCAGTGATATATAAGAATTTTTTATAAAATATGCTGACAACTTAGAACGACTTATATACTAAAGTATCATTTCAGTGTAAACGAAATACATTAAATTATGCTACATCCTAATTATTTATCTCCTTTAAGTTATACCTAATCTTTTCGCTTGGAAGGCGGCCGTACATATCATACTCAAGAGATAGCAAAAGAAATAGAATATTTAACCTTTGATTTACAAGACCAACGCTCTTATTTGAGCTACATTTTGCTCAGCTAGGGGCAACTTCCATTACCCCTACTATGTTACGACTTATCTCATTTTTCAACGAGAGCGACGGGCGATGTGTGCACGCCTCAGAGCTAAATTCAGAAAATTTGTATTATAACATTCTTACTTTTAAGTCCTCCTTCAAATTAAAATTACATTCTTTTTCCGTAATTATTAGTTTTAATTGTAACCCATTCTCACCTTTTTATAGGCTGCACCTTGATCTGACGTAAAAGCTTATGTAAAACTTTATTGCTAACTTCTATATTTTTAAAAGTTACCTGACGACGACGGTATACAAACTGGTAGCAAAGAAAGGAAAGGTATAACGTGGACTGTCGATTATGAAACAGGTTCCCCTAAGAAGTCTAAAGCACCGCCAAGTTCTTTGAGTTTTAAATGCAAAGTTCATAGTACTCTGGTAGAAGGCATCAATTTATGTTTAGAAATAATGGGGTATCTAATCCCAGTTTCCCTTCTAAGTTTCGCAGCTTCAATTACTATATTGTTATATTTGGCATAAAAACGTTCAGTTGAATTCTACCTCTAATAACGTTTTCTAAATGACAACCTTTCAGTGAAATTTAACTGCCTTTATTACCTAAAAGTAACAACTTGGTTCCTAGGTGTAACCGCGGTTGCTGGCACCTAATTTACCGGACCTAAAATGACTAGACTAAAGCATACTTTCATATAATTAATTAATTATTCAACACTGGTGTTAGTGGGACTTTCAGGACGTCGTATTATCAATAATATCCTAAGTAATAATTTAGCAATAAAAGGTAAAACCTTAATGATAAACTTATATACTATCTCACCGCCTTCGAAAGAAGCCATGTGTAATCGCTTGCCACCGTTGTTATTTTGGATCAGAACCAAGTCTTTTATTAAAAAGCTATCGTTAGTTTTTTTTACATAAAAATATATGGCAATAACTTTTTCCTTAAAAGAGAAAAAAAACTAAAACAGAGCTGCTAACTTTGTTTTGGGTACTTAAAATTGTATCCTTTTTCTTATGTTTTCTAGGTTGCCCTTTACATTTTTGTTTTTTATAGTAATATTTTTTGGGACAATATTTTCTCTTTCTTCCACTTATTGGTTGGGGATTTGGGCAGGCCTTGAAATTAATTTAATCGGGTTTCTCCCACTTTTAGTTTACCAGAAAAGCATGCTTGAAAGAGAGTCGGCTGTAAAATATTTTATTGTCCAAGCTTTAGGATCCAGTTTCTTAGTCTTTGGTAGACTTTTTGGCTATAGTTTAACTTTTTCATGGGAGTCTCTAATAGGGAGTTTCGCTAGCCTTTCCATAGGGAGGTTAATGTTAAACCTTGGTCTATTAATAAAAATAGGTATTTTTCCCTTTCATTTTTGATTCCCAAGGGTGATGGCTGGGTTATCTTGACTTTCATGCTTGCTTTTATCTACTTGACAAAAAGTTGCCCCGATTTTTCTTATAGCTATGATTTTAGATGCAAGACTCCTTTATACGCTTTTTTTACTTCTATGCTTTTTAGGTGCCGGCTCTAGCTTAATTAGCGGTGTTGGGGGCATAAATCAAACACAGATTCGGTCTCTTTTAGCATATTCTTCTATTGGTCATATAGGTTGAATTCTCTACGCCAGATGTTTTAGTGAGGTTAGAATAAAAATTTACTTCAGAATTTACGTGTTAATTTCTAGCTGTATTTTTTTAAGATTATGAAGCTTAGACTTTAGTAATATAAAAGGGTTAATCTCTTTAGGAAAGGCCCCCTCAAATGGAACTTTTAGCTTTATAATTATATTATTATCTCTTGGAGGACTACCCCCCTTTCTTGGGTTTATTTCTAAATGAACTGTAATTAGCGGCTCCATAAGTGCAAGACCTTGAGGAATTTTGTTTTTTATTATTTTAGGATCCCTTATAAGTCTTTTCTATTACCTTAGATTATTTTTTTCAGAGGCCCTCGCTTTGAAGCTAAACTTTGTCAACTCTTTTGGCTTAAGAAAGTGGGAACTAGGGAGTTCTAGGGCTTTAATTCTTTTGGTTAATTTAGGAGGCGGAGTTTTTCTCACCCTATTTTTACTTATAACTTTTCTTTAAGAGAGTTAGTTAAAATATAACATAAGGTTGTCAGCCTTATATTACTAGCTTAAGTTTAGTACTTTCTACTTATGCCACAGCTATCCCCTTTAAATTGATCCTTCCTTTTTTTATTATTTTGATTTATTATTTTTTTAGCCTTTGCGTTAATTTGATGACAAAAAAGATTATATTACAAAGCTTTCAAATCTTCTAGAAGTCCTAAATCTGCGGAAAATAAATGAGGCTGATAATTAAAAGAATGCTTGTTGATATTTTTTCTGCTTTCGATGATCACAATCAAGTTTTTATATCTATATACGGGCTAGTATGGGCTTTGTCTTTATGCCTTGTTCTTTTATTTGGAGCTGGTTTTTGGGTCTGTAGACCTCGCTGAGCTGAAATTATTTTTTTATTTAAAGAGACTATTAGGTCTCAAGTTCTTCGCTCTTTCGGGGTTAATTTAGGAGGTTTTATAGGATTAATTTCAAGTCTCTTTATATTTCTTATTTTTATAAATCTTGCCGGATTGATCCCTTATGTGTTTAGGTCAACTAGGCATTTAGCTGTTTCTTTTTCCTTAGGCTTTCCGCTCTGACTCTCCTTAATTGTTTCTGGTGCTGTATTCCTTCCTAGATCCACAATTGCAGCGCTCCTTCCTATGGGGGCCCCTGCCGCACTCAATCCATTTTTAGTTCTAATTGAAACAGTGAGTATTATAGCTCGTCCTATTACTCTTTCTGTTCGACTTATAGCCAATATAAGTGCTGGACACATTGTTTTAACTTTAATGGGTAATTATTTAACAGCTAGTATTTTCTGTTTTCCCTCTTTTAATATATTGATATTACTAATACTCCAAATTTTCTATACAATTTTTGAATTTGGTATCAGTGTAATTCAAGCCTATATTTTTTGTTTACTTATTACTTTATACTCTGATGAACACCCTCATTAACAATAGTAGTATCACGCCGGGATGAACGGAAATCATTGATGTTGATTAATACGGGGAATTATTGCCTCTGATACTATATGTCCAGAACTTTCTTTAGAAGTCTTATTGCTATTTTTTTATCCTCAATCGTTATATTACTAGGGTGATTGGTGGCCAAACGAACTATCAGCGATCGGGAAAAAAACTCCCCTTTTGAGTGCGGATTTGATCCTATAAAGTCCGCACGATTGCCTTTTTCACTACGATTTTTTCTTCTCGCTATTATCTTCTTGATTTTTGATGTTGAAATTGTTCTCTTATTCCCAATCTTAGCGGGAATGAGGAGTAATTTTGATTTATACTTGACTGTCGGAACTTTTAGTTTTTTGATTATTTTAATTATTGGGCTTTTCCACGAATGGAATGAAGGCTCTCTTTCATGAGCTCAATAAATTTT